TATACCACCAGAAACGGAAAAAAAAAATTCTAAAGAATCAAAAAAATTGAAAAATTGGATCTATGTTCAACGGATCACACCTACCAAGAAAAAGTATTTTGTTTCGGTTCGACCTGTAGTCACATATGAAATATCCGATGGGATAAATTTAGCAACCCTTTTCCCTCGGGATATCTTGCAGGAAAAGGATAATGTCCAACTTAGAGTTGTCAATTATATCCTTTATGGAAATGGCAAGTCAATTCGAGGAATTTATCACACAAGTATTCAATTAGTTCGGACTTGCTTAGTATTGAATTGGGACTGGGACCAAGAAAAAAATGGTTCTATAGAAGAGGTTCATGCTTCCTTTGTTGAGGTAAGGGCAAATGATATAATTCGCGATTTCATAAGAATTGAGTTAGTCAAGTCCACTATTTCGTATACTGGAAAAAGGTATGATAGGGCAAGTTCCGGATTGATTCCCGATAATGGATTAGATCGCACCAATATCAATCCTTTTTATTCCAAGGCGAAGATTCAATCACTTAGCCAACATCAAGGAACTATTGGTACGTTGTTGAATCGAAATAAGGAATGCCAATCTTTGCTAATTTTGTCATCATCCAATTGTTCTCGAATTGGTCCATTCAATAGTTCGAAATATAACAATGTGACAAAAGAATCGGATCTCCTAATTCCAATTAGGGATTATTTAGGTCCCCTAGGCGCTAATGTACCTAAAATATCGAATTTTTATTCATCTTACCATTTAATAACTCATAATCAGATCGTGTTAAAGAAATATTTGCTACTTGACAATTTGAAACAGATTTTCCAAGTACTTCAAGTACTTAAATACTGTTTAATAGATGAAAATAGGAGGATTTATAATCCCGATCCATGCAGTAACATCATTTTGAACCCATTTCATTTGAATTGGTGCTTTCTCCATCATGATTATTGTGAAGAGACATCGACCAAAATTAGCCTTGGACAATTTATTTGTGAAAATGTATGTCTATTTAAATATGAACCACACGTAAAAAAATCTGGTCAAATTTTAATTATTAATGTCGACTCTTTAGTTATAAGATCAGCTAAGCCTTATTTGGCTACTCCTGGAGCAACTGTTCATGGTCATTATGGGAAAATCCTTTACGAAGGAGATACATTAGTTACATTTATATATGAAAAATCGAGATCTGGTGACATAACACAAGGTCTTCCAAAAGTAGAACAAATCTTAGAAGTGCGTTCGATTGATTCAATATCGATGAACCTCGAAAAGAGAGTTGAAGGTTGGAACGAACGTATACCAAGAATTCTTGGGATCCCCTGGGGGTTTTTGACTGGAGCTGAGCTAACCATAGCCCAAAGTCGTATCTCTTTGGTTAATAAGATCCAAAAGGTTTATCGATCCCAGGGGGTACAGATCCATAATAGACATATAGAGATTATTGTACGTCAAGTAACATCAAAAGTGTTGGTTTCAGAAGATGGAATGTCTAATGTTTTTTCGCCTGGAGAATTAATCGGATTGTTGCGAGCGGAACGAGCAGGGCGTGCTTTGGACGAATCGATCTGTTATCGGGCAATCTTATTGGGAATAACAAGAGCGTCTCTGAATACTCAAAGTTTCATATCCGAAGCAAGTTTTCAAGAAACCGCTCGAGTTTTAGCAAAAGCTGCTCTACGAGGTCGTATTGATTGGTTGAAAGGCCTGAAAGAGAACGTTGTTCTGGGGGGGATTATACCTGTTGGTACCGGATTCCAAAAATTAGTGCACCGTTCAAGGCAAGACAAAAACATTTATTTGGAAATCAAAAGAAAAAATCTATTCGAGTTGGAAATGAGAGATATTTTGTTACACCATAGAGAATTTTTTTGTTCTTACGCGGCAAACAATTTCCATGAGACAAATTTACATGAGACATCAGAACAATCATTTATGCGATTTAATGATTCCTAAGAGCGGATTTATTTTAACTTTAACTATCTTTTAACTATACTGGACTGGTCTGATTATTGATTTGGTAATAAATAAAATAAGTAATTAAAAAAATTTATGGTTTGTGCCGTGTATCAATGGTCAATCCCCGGTAGAAGGTTCCATCGGAACAATTATTTATTTCAAGGTACCTCGTCTCTTTGTTAATAATAAGAAAAATAAAAAACAAAAAGGAAGTGTGGGAAAAAATGACAAGAAGATATTGGAACATCAATTTGGAAGAGATGATGGAAGCAGGAGTTCATTTTGGTCATGGTACTAAGAAATGGAATCCTAGAATGGCCCCTTACATCTCTGCAAAGCGTAAAGGTATTCATATTACAAATCTCGCTAGAACTGCTCGTTTTTTATCAGAAGCCTGTGATTTAGTTTTTGATGCAGCAAGTAGGGGAAAAAGCTTCTTAATCGTCGGTACCAAAAATAAAGCATCGGATTCAGTAGCATCGGCTGCAATAAGGGCTCGGTCTCATTTTATTAATCAAAAATGGCTCGGTGGTACGTTAACGAATTGGTCCACTACGGAAACGAGACTTTATAAGTTCAGGGACTTAAGAGCAGAAGAAAAGATGGGGAAACTCAACCGTCTCCCCAAAAGAGATGCAGCAATGTTGAAGAAAAAATTATCTACCTTGCAAACATATCTCGGTGGGATCAAATATATGACGGGATTGCCTGATATTGTGATCATCGTTGATCAGCAAGAAGAATATACGGCTCTTCGAGAATGTGCCATTTTGGGGATTCCGACGATTTGTTTAATCGATACAAATTGTGACCCAGATCTTGCAGATATTTCGATTCCAGCCAACGATGACGCTATAGCTTCAATTCGATTGATTCTTAACAAATTAGTATCTGCAATTTGTGAGGGTCGTTCTAGCTATATAAGAAATCGTTGATTATGATTAAGATTAAGAATAATAAGATTACTTAATGTTAATTATTGGGCAACTCCATAGATTTATTGGATCGGTTACTTTTTTTTTTTTCATTTTTTGGAAATAGATAAAAAAAAAAAAGAACTGGGGATATTGATATATATTATGATGTTATGTGATTTCTTGGTATCCTAAATATATGATTAATGATTCAAGTTGGTGAGTTGAGAAAGAAATGGTTGAATCAAACTAATTCCTTTTTTGAAGTTCAATTTCTATCAGAGGACAATATGAATGTTATACCATCTTACATTAAAACACTCAAGGGGTTATACGATATATCGGGTGTAGAAGTAGGCCAACATTTCTATTGGCAAATAGGAGGTTTACAAATCCATGCCCAAGTACTTATCACTTCTTGGGTCGTAATTGCTATCTTGTTAGGTTCAGTCATCATAGCTGTTCGGAATCCACAAACTATTCCGACCGACGGTCAGAATTTCTTTGAATATGTCCTTGAATTTATTCGAGACTTGAGCAAAACCCAGATTGGAGAAGAATATGGACCTTGGGTTCCCTTTATTGGAACTATGTTCCTATTTATTTTTGTTTCGAATTGGTCAGGTGCTCTTTTACCTTGGAAAATCGTACAGTTACCTCATGGGGAGTTAGCTGCGCCCACGAATGATATAAATACTACTGTTGCTTTAGCTTTACCCACGTCAGTGGCATATTTTTATGCGGGTCTTACCAAAAAAGGATTGGGTTATTTCGAGAAATACATCAAACCAACTCCAATACTTTTACCAATTAACATCCTAGAAGATTTCACAAAACCTTTATCTCTTAGTTTTCGACTTTTCGGGAATATATTGGCTGATGAATTAGTAGTTGTTGTTCTTGTTTCTTTAGTCCCTTCAGTAGTTCCTATACCTGTCATGTTTCTTGGATTATTTACAAGTGGTATTCAAGCTCTTATTTTTGCAACGTTAGCCGCGGCTTATATAGGCGAATCCATGGAGGGTCATCATTGACTAGTTTTCGAAATAGTCTTTTTTTTAACTTATCCCAATTCATGCATGGTTCAAGATAATCTGCTTGGTTGGAGAACATAATAGATATAAATACGTATGAATATATGACCTAGAGTCGTAGGAGAGAAGATGAACGATATTACGGAATTGTAAAAAAAAAAAGATGGGTTGGGGAGGTCACACTAGATGTATGTAATGTCTATAAGTCCAGCCACTTTTTGTGTGGGTTTCGAGGAATGATTCTATAATCCGATTCAATATAAAATGCGGCCAGTTTACGTTATGGAAGAAAGAAATGTATATGTAATATTAGATATTCACTAGTTATATAGTCCTATCTATACTAGTTATATAGTCCTATCTATATATAAATAGAAGTCCTTATACCCTACGTTATACCCTACCTATATACTAACTAACTATATATATATCTAACTATATGCTATATATTATATATAGCATATAGTTAGATATATATATAGTTATATGTATTGATATACATATTGATATCGTTGATATCGATCATATTGATATCCATTTCATATATTGATTTGATTGCAGTTTACTGCATTTAGATTAGCTGGATTACAAGATAAGTAAAGTCCTTTCTTCTGTTTCATTTGTGATTGTGGATTGGATGAAAAAACAGATGAACTCAAGGATATAGAAGAGTAAAGAACGAAGGATTGAATGAAAGAATGGTTGGAAAGAAAGAAATGCAATAACTAGAACCGTATGTATATGGATTTACAAAAACTTCATCATGGGTAGAAACTAAAAACGAGATATCGAAGTAGTTCTGACGATTCAGTAATATTATCATTATTTTTTAGTTACTTCGACCCAATAGATCTTAATGATCAAACTTAATGATAAAATTAAGTAATAATTCATTGGTTGATTGTATCATTAACCATTTCTTTTTCTTTTTTTGGTGCGAGGAACTTACCATGAATCCACTGATTTCTGCCGCTTCCGTTATTGCCGCTGGATTGGCTGTAGGACTTGCTTCTATTGGACCTGGAGTTGGTCAAGGTACTGCTGCAGGCCAAGCTGTAGAGGGTATTGCGAGACAACCAGAAGCAGAGGGTAAAATAC